TTGAATTTCAAGTATTCAGTTTCACCAATAAGATACGGAGACTTGCTTCACATTTAGAATTACACAAAAAAGATTTTTCATCGGAAAGAGGTCTACGAAGACTTTTGGGAAAACGTCAACGTTTGCTGGCTTATTTGGCAAAGAAAAATAGAGTACGTTATAAGAAATTAATCAGTCAGTTGGATATTCGGGAGAAGTAATTTAATCGTTCGAATTTATTTCTTATTTTATTAGTAGTCTTATAGTAGTCTTAGATTTTGCATTTTGATGAGCCTCGTTTTGAGGAATTCATGGAATAATCCATTTTCATGGAATAAAGAATAAGAACAAGGATACATAACATAAAAAAAAGAATAGATAAGACGATATTCGCCCTCCCCCTACATATTTGATTTCTTCTCCTATACAAAAACCAGCAAGACCCACTCCATTGATAATTCCATCAATGACACCTTTATCAAAAAAATGCGTTAGTTCAGCTAATCTTCTTATACCTAGGATAAAAACCCTAGTATAGAAAAAATCTATATAACCACGATTATATGACCAGCTGTATACCTTTTTTTTTACTTCATCCAAAAAGCTCTTTTTAGGATTCTTTTTTACAAGGGAATTTTGAAAATTCAAATTCTGAAAAAAAGAATAAGCAGATCCATAAAAGATATATGCTATGAATAGACCAAAAATTGCTAAACTTACAGAAGAAATTGCATTAGTGAGAAATTCATATGAATTTATGGAAGAATTTGAATTTTCCTGGAACAAGTTTATTGAAGGAGTTAGCCACTTTGATAATATGGTTAACTCCAATATTCTATTATCTTTTACTCCATTATCAAAAGGGATTCCTATGGATCCAATGAACAAAGTAAAAAGTAGTAATACAAGAAGAGGAAATAGCATAGTATTTCCCGTTTCATGAGGATAGACAAAAGTGTTTTTAGCCCCAAAGGAAGTACTAAAGGATCCTATCTTATTTCTTGTATTAGCAGGAATTTTGGGTATATTTTGTGAAAAAAAAGAAACTCCACTCTTCATTGTTGATAAAACAAAATCCCTATTGACTCCTTTGGATATACTTTTTCCCCATAAGGATATTGAATACAACGAACCTTCTTTAGTACTACTGTAATTTTGAAAATGAACACGCAAATAGCCATCAAAAGTAAGTAAATATATCCGAAACATATAAAATGCAGTTAATCCTGCAGTAAAAGAGGCTATTATTCCAAAAAAGGGTGAATACAACCAACTATTACTAAGGATTTCATCTTTGGACCAGAAGCAAGCAAGAGGTGGAATACCACAAAGAGAAAGTGTACCACATAAAAAAGTAGTTCTTGTAATTGGAACGTATTTTCTTAAACCACCCATAAGAACCATATTCTGACTTTTATCTGGTGAATATCCAACAAGAGGTTCCATTGAATGAATAACGGATCCGGATCCTAAGAACAATAAAGCTTTCGAATAAGCATGAGTGATCAAATGGAATAAAGCAGCTTGATAAGAACCTATACCTAGAGCTAACATCATATAACCCAATTGAGACATTGTAGAATAGGCTAAGCTTCTTTTAATATCTCTCTGAGCAAGAGCTAAAGTGGCTCCTAAGAAGAGTGTTATTGTACCTACTAAAGAAATGAAACTCATTATCAAAGGTAGGGATATGAAAAGAGGAAGAAGTCTAGCTAGAAGAAAAATCCCCGCAGCAACCATAGTTGCTGCGTGTATAAGAGCCGAAATGGGAGTGGGTCCTTCCATAGCATCAGGTAACCATACGTGAAGAGGAAATTGTGCAGACTTTGCAACTGCACCAAGGAATAATAAAAAAGCACACAAAGTAGTAAGTAAGGAATTAATCCCATTATTAGGAATCCAGTTATTAGCTATTTTGAACAAATCCCGAAACTCCAAACTACCCGTTATCCAAAAAAAACCTAAAATTCCTAATAACAGACCAAAATCCCCTACACGATTAGTTACAAAAGCTTTTTGACAAGCACTCGCTGCAATTGGCCGCGTAAACCAAAAGCCTATCAATAAATAGGAACACATTCCGACAAGTTCCCAAAAAAAATAAATTTGTATCAAATTGGAACTAGTAACCAATCCCAACATGGAAGTATTAAAAAAACTTATATAAACAAAAAATCTCAAATATCCTTCATCGTGAGACATATAATCGTCACTATAAATAAGAACTAAGATTCCTACAGTAGTAATTAGTATTAACATAATAGACGTAAGAGGGTCGACCAAGTATCCAAATTCTAAGGAAAAATCATTATTGATGGTCCAAGACCATAGATATTGATAGATAGAACTTCCATTTATTTGTTGAATAGACAGGTGAAGTGAGAATACCATAGCTATACTTAAGAGTAAAATGCTAGGAAAAGCCCATATGCGACGAAGATTTTTTGTTGCTGTGGGAATAATAAAAAGTCCAAATCCCATTGACATAATAACTGGAAGTGGGAGAAGAGGAATTACCCAGGCATATTGATATGTATGTTCCATAAGAAAAGAAATAGCAATTTTTAGTTAAAATTTATAGTTCAATTTTTCTATAAAATAAAATTGTTTCCGATTCACCAATTCACCAAACCTATTCTTATCTCTTTCTAAAGGAATTCAAAAAACAAAATAAGAAAAAGAAAAAATACAGGAATTCTGGATTTTTCAAATTTCTCTCATTAAAATATTCCAAAATTAAGAATGGGTTTAGTTACTTAAATTCAAAAAGTGAATCAAAGAATTTCGGTATCTAGTTATTAGTTAAAAAAAAATATTTATTAAAATACAAAAAAAATTGAATAATTTTACTTTCTAATCTAATCATTTTTGTATTTCTTTCTGTTAAAATAAAAGAGCTCTGTTGTTTCGTAATTGATTGATTGAATTCCAAAGAAAACCTATATTTATAGGAAATTCTCGAATATTGCTTATTTCATATAAATTCCAATCCTAATGATTGGAATTTAATTATGGAATAGCTTTCTGAACTTAATTAACTATTTGAATTGAATTTTACCTTCCTTCTTTTTATCTCCCCCTCTTATATGAGGGCTTATCCCCCATACCATATATTTATATATGGAGTATATTTGATATATAAATTGATTTAAATAGAAAATCTTAAAAAACTCTTGTCTTATCCACATTAGACAAAATGAACTAAAGAAAAATTTAGAATTTAAGTATCTTTCAGTATCATTTAAGTATCTTTCAGTATCTAAGTATAAATACTAAGAAAAAACAGAAAGAAGGATTGATTTGCGGCAATAGATGTCTTTCACATACAACTAGAAAAAAGTAATTCCCTTTTTGAATGGCAGTTCCAAAAAAACGTACTTCGATGTCAAAAAAGCGTATTCGTAAAAATCTTTGGAAAAAAAAGACTTATTTTTCCATAGTACAATCTTATTCTTTAGCAAAATCAAGATCATTTTCTAGCGGCAACGAGCATCCAAAACCAAAAGGTTTTTCTGGGCAACAAGCAAACAAATAATAAGATTTTGAAATAATCTGAATTGAAGTATCCAAAAGAAATTCCAATTATTTAATATGAATGAATAATTCGGATTTATTAATAAATGTACTTTTATGTGTCGAATTCCTCGGTACAATATTCTTAGAACGAATCCCTCCATTATCATTATATAGAGCAAAACTTTTTGGTATATTGTGTCCTCAGTATTCTTTTCCTATCAAAGAACTTTTTTTTATATTTCTAATAGAATCCTCATAAAAATAAAAACGAGGATTCTATTAGAAAAAGTAGACTATTCCTGCAATAGGACTTACAACCTCTATCTAATCCTATCTAAAATTCTCATATAAATGGGTTTAGGACTGGTACATCATATTAATAAGAGTGTAAAGGCTTTCATTCTATAAATTTTTCTAAAATACAAAATTCATTTCATTTAAAGTTCCTAAATTCTATGGCCTCTCCCAGTCTCGACGATTCACGATAAAATAACTATTATTCTGTTAAGTTAACTATTATTTTAAATTAGCCGCCATGGTGAAATTGGTAGACACGCTGCTCTTAGGAAGCAGTGCTCAAGCATCTCGGTTCGAATCCGAGTGGCGGCATTCTCGAAAAAGAATACAATAAATTATAAAATGGATTCAATTCGAAATTTCCAATTTTGTAATGGGACCTTATCGTTATGCTATTTGCAACTTTAGAACATATACTAACTCATATCTCTTTCTCAACCATTTCAATTGTGATTACGATTCATTTGATAACCTTATTAGTTCGTGAACTTAGGGGATTACGTGATTCGTCAGAAAAAGGAATGATAGCTACTTTTTTCTCTATAACAGGATTTTTAGTCTCTCGTTGGGTTTCTTCGGGACATTTTCCATTAAGTAATTTATATGAGTCATTGATGTTCCTTTCATGGACTCTATATATTCTTCATACTATTCCTAAGATACAGAACTCGAAAAATGATTTAAGCACAATAACTACGCCAAGTACTATTTTAACGCAAGGCTTTGCCACGTCGGGTCTTTTAACTGAAATGCATCAATCCACAATACTAGTACCTGCTCTACAATCTCAGTGGTTAATGATGCATGTCAGTATGATGTTACTAAGCTATGCAACTCTTTTGTGCGGATCCTTATTATCTGCCGCTCTTCTAATCATTAGATTTCGAAATTCTTTCGATTTCTTTTCACTAAAGAAAAATGTTTTAAGAAAAACATTTTTCTTTAGTGAGATTGAATATTTATATGCAAAAAGAAGTGCTTTAAAAAACACCTCTTTTCCCGTATTTCCAAATTATTACAAATATCAATTAACTGAGCGTTTGGATTCTTGGAGTTATCGTGTCATTAGTCTAGGGTTTACTCTTTTAACCGTGGGTATTCTTTGTGGAGCAGTATGGGCTAATGAGGCATGGGGATCCTATTGGAATTGGGATCCTAAGGAAACTTGGGCATTTATTACCTGGACCATATTTGCAATATATTTACATAGTAGAACAAATCCAAATTGGAAGGGTACGAATTCCGCACTTGTAGCTTCGATAGGATTTCTTATAATTTGGATCTGCTATTTTGGTATCAATCTGTTAGGAATAGGTTTACATAGTTACGGTTCATTTACATTACCATCTAAATAATTACATAACATAAAACCTTCAGGTTTTTTCCTTTTTTGTTTGATTTGAGAACCCTTTGAAAAGACGTTCAAGGGGTTCTCAAAAATTCGAGATAGATCTAATTAGACTTTTTTACTTTTTTCTGAATTTTTTATTTTTCCACTCTGGAATATAGAGCGGACTGGTTAAAAAAAGAAAATCCTATTTAGTATAATAATTGGATAATAGAACCTCTACCCTATCAACGGATAGAGAGAGAACAAAATCTGGATAAATACCAATTCCTATTACTGGTAAAAAGATACAGATTAAAAGAAAGAGTTCCCGTGGTCCAGAATCTACAAAATTTTTGTTTGGAACATGAAATAGCTTGTATCCATAGAACATCTGGCGTAACATAGATAATAAATAAATAGGAGTTAATATCATTCCTATTGCCATTACAAAAGTAATTAGCATTTTTGGCATTAACATAAATTTAGGACTAGTAATTAGTCCAAAAAATACTACTAATTCTGCAACAAAACCGCTCATTCCCGGCAAGGCAAGAGAAGCCATTGAAAAGCTACTAAACATGGTAAAAATTTTTGGCATTGGGATAGATATTCCCCCCAGTTCTTCGAGATAAACAAGACGCATTCTATCACAAGCCGTTCCCGCCAAGAAAAAAAGTGTAGCACCAATAAATCCATGAGATAATATTTGTAAAATAGCTCCATTTAGTCCAATGTTGGTTATGGAACCAATTCCTATAATTATGAAACCCATGTGAGATACGGAGGAGTAGGCTATTCTTTTTTTGAAATTTCGTTGACCAAGAGAAGTTGAAGCTGCATAGATTATTTGCACCGCTCCTATTATTACCAACCAGGGGGAAAATAGATAATGAGCATGCGGTAACAATTCCATATTGACCCGAATCAATCCGTATGCTCCCATCTTTAATAGAATTCCGGCTAAAAGCATACATGTACTGTAATGCGCTTCCCCATGGGTATCCGGTAACCATGTATGTAAAGGTATAATCGGCAATTTGACAGCATAAGCAATAAGGAAGCCAAAATACAGTAGTATTTCTAATGTTGTAGGGTATGATTGATTAATCAATCTTTCTAAATCTAATCCGGGTTCATTGGAACCATATAATCCCATACCCAGAACTCCAATTAAGAAAAAAATGGAACCGCCTGCAGTATACAAAATAAACTTGGTAGCTGAATACAGACGCCTCTTTCCCCCCCACATGGATAAAAGTAAGTAAACAGGAATTAATTCTAACTCCCACATGATAAAAAAAAGTAAAAGGTCTCGTGAAGAAAATAATCCTATTTGACCGCTATACATTGCTAGCATCAGGAAATAGAATAATTGCGAATTCCGAGTAACCGGCCAAGCCGCTAAAGTAGCTAAAGTAGTGATAAATCCTGTCAATAAAATGGATCCTAATGAAAGTCCATCGATTCCCAATCTCCAGTGGAAATCGAAAACATCTATCCATTTAGAATCCTCCTTTAATTGGATTAAGGGATCCTCCAATTGGAAATGATAACAGAATGCATAAGTCATTAGAAGGAATTCTAATAAACAAATAGCTATAGTATACCACCTAACGATTTTATTTCCTTTATGAGGTAAAAAGAAAATTAATGAACCTGCAAATATCGGCAAAACAACAAGTATTGTTAACCAAGGAAAATAACTCATGATAAAGTAATAAAGACAAGATACGTTTTGACCAGAAAAGCCCATGCTCGATTATTTCAAGCACAGGCTTCTTCGGTAAAGAGGAATCAGACGATTCAAGTGGAGTTTTTTGTAACGTATCAATAAGATAGAGCCATGCTGCGGGTTGTTTCAGACTGTAAATAAACGCGGACACTTAAAAAATCCGTTGGGCAGGCGGATTCGCATCTCTTACAACCCACACAATCTTCGGTTCTCGGCGCGGAAGCAATTTGCTTGGCTTTACATCCATCCCAAGGTATCATTTCTAATACATCTGTTGGGCAAGCTCGTACACATTGAGTGCATCCTATACATGTATCATAAATTTTGACAGAATGTGACATTGGATCTATAAATTTTCCTTTTCAACATAAAAATTTTCGATCTGGTAAAAATGAAATTAGTACTATATAAATTAGATGTATTGTAGACACCAGACGAAGCAATGGTTTATCCAAACTTTAACAAATAATGCAATATATTTCGTAATCTGTTTGTGAGAAAGCGTGAAAAGAACCAAGAGACTTGAATTTAAGGCTTCAACAGTCATAATTATACGAATTCTACATACTAATTCGAATTAGCCAATAAATTAGCTATCATCTTTTCAATATAAATTATTGCAATATTCAAATTGTAATATCAATGAATTGCAAAAATGCAATATTCAATAAGTAAAAAACAATACTCTGAAATAACCTACTCAAAAAATGGATATTATTAAACACTAATAAGAAAATAAGATTAGATTTCTATTCATCTTAATGTTTCTTATTATTATATATGCGCCTTTGTTTAGAGGATTCTATGTCTAATTATTCAAAAAATTGGATTGATTGATACGAGTTGATTTCCTGTTACGATGGATGGAAGAAAGAATGGATAGTCCAATAGCTGCTTCAGCAGCCGCAAGGGCTATAACAAAAATTGCGAAAATGTCTCCTTTTAATTGGCGACTATCAAATAGATCAGAAAATGTTACGAGATTTAGATTAATTGAATTCAGTATAAGTTCAAGACATATTAGAGCTCTAACCATGTTTCGGCTTGTGATCAATCCATAGATACCAATCGAAAATAAATAGACACTCAAAAAAAGTACATGCTCAAACATCATTAACTAACTCCTTATCAATCTCGATTCATTTCAATATGAGGACAAGAATTGAACCGATTCAATTAATTAGAATAGAACAATTACACAACAAAAGAGAAAAGAAGGTATTTGTTGTGTTGGCAGTAGATAGGTTTTACTAAATCAAAATTGTGATTCTTTAGTTATTTATTTTATATTTGAAATTCTAAGAATTTTGACTCATTCTAAGTATTTCTTATTGTCGAGCCATAGTAATTGCACCTATTAAAGAAACTAGAAGAATTAGGGAAATGAGTTCAAACGGAAGATAAAAATCGGTTGCTAAATGAATCCCAATTTGTTGAACGTTATTTATGAGACCCTGTTCTACTATTTGGTTTGATCTTGTAGTCCAAAGAATTCCATACCACGACGTATCTGGGATAGTAGTCATTAGTGAAAAAGGAATAGTTATACAAAGGAGTAAAGTAAACCCATCTCCAATAGTCCAATAATTCTTATCTTTAGACCACTCTGAGCCGTTTACAAACATTACAGCAAATATGATCAAGACATTTATGGCTCCCACATAAATAAGAAGTTGTGCGACAGCTACAAAGTAGGAATTTAATAAAAAATAGAATAAGGATATACAAACAAGAACTAATCCCAGCGAAAAGGCAGAATAAATAGGGTTCGTAAGTAATACTACTCCTAGACCTCCTAGTAGAAGAACAAATCCCCCAAATAGCACAAGAATCTCATGTATTGGTCCAGGTAAATCCATTATGGATAAGAAGAAATTTCTAGTATAAAATTTTTCATGAACTGACTAAAACTAAAAGATTCAAGGAAGGAAAAAGGTATTAGGCTATTTTTTTGTATATGCATATAAGTTGTTAAGCAGTAATTATTCTTTTTTAGTTAGAGTTAGTAAAAATGGATTTTTCTAATAAAAAAATCCTAATACCTAGTAATCCGTAATCGTTCTTGAATTCCAAGATTTTTCTTCGTCTATTTTACTTTGAGGCGAATTCCTAATTGTTTGAATTGTGTAATCTCCCATTATGGAGATTGGTAACCGACTCAAAGCAATTTGATTGTAATTCAATTCATGACGATCATAAGTAGAAAGTTCATATTCTTCAGTCATTGATAAACAATTTGTGGGACAGTATTCAACACAGTTACCACAAAATATACAAACTCCGAAATCAATACTATAATTAAGCAATTGTTTTCTTTTAATATCCTTTTCAAATCTCCAATCCACAAGGGGTAGATCTATCGGGCATACGCGAACACATACTTCACAAGCAATGCATTTATCAAATTCAAAGTGTATTCGCCCCCGGAAACGCTCCGATGTAATTGATTTTTCATAAGGGTAGTGAATCGTTATAGGTAAACGATTTGTGTGGGATAAGGTAATTATTAAACCTTGACCAATGTATCTTGCGGCGCGTATTGTTTGTTGACCATAACTAATGAACCCAGTTAGCATAGGGAACATATTCTAAATCTATATATGAAAAAGGTATGTTTCTTTCTCTTGTTTGAGAGAACTTTTGTGTTGAAAATATTCTTACTGTTATTGTATTCTTATTTATAGTGAAACTAGTTGGGAAGAAGTTGTTAATAAGAGATTGCCCAGAGAAATAGGTAAAAGAAATTTCCATCCAAGATTTAATAACTGATCCATTCTCATCCTGGGTAAAGTCCATCTTATTGTGATAGAAATGAAGAGAAATAAATAAGCTTTAGTTAATGTAATAAAGATACCTATTACCATTTCCAAAATTCCAATTATTTTATTCATTTGGAAAAATCCAAAAAAGGATATATAGGGAATAGATAAATTCCACCCGCCTAAGTATAGAACAGTTACAAATAAAGAGGAAACTAATAAATTTAGGTAAGAAACAAGATAAAATAAACCATATTTAATACCAGAATATTCGGTTTGATAACCTGCTACTAATTCTTCTTCTGCTTCTGGTAAATCAAAGGGTAATCTTTCACATTCTGCTAAAGAAGAAATTAGAAAAACTAGAAAACCTATAGGCTGACGCCAAAGATTCCATCCAAAGAAACCATATTTGGACTGTGCTTCAACTATATCAACTGTACTTGAACTATTAGATAATCATAGTCGATGATAACATCACAGTTTCCACCGCTATTTCAAAACCGTACATGAAACCTTAGCTTCATACGGCTCCTCTATGATCAGAAAAAAGGAAAGGATTGTTTCGTTTCGGTATTATCCCCTGGGCATAGATAGAATTAGGTAAGATAAAATTGATTGGAAAGCCCAAAATTAGACCAAAGCAATTACGTCTGCTAGAATAGAATAACAAAAAAGCGCTTCCGAATTGATCTCATCCTTTATATAATAAAATTTTTGTTCGGTAATAACTTAATATTGGAATAAATCACTCATTATAGCAATTAATAAATGGAAAGAATTTGGCATTAGTTCATGAGGAATTCTGTATGAATAGGGATAAAGGAAGGAAAGAATAAATAAAGATCCTTTTTTGTATTGTATTCCATATCTTTTGTCCTATTCTTCTTTCCCCGGAAGGGGTATACTTAAAAAAAAGAATAAAGGGTTAATTCGTTCTTGATAGCCATTTCCTTAACAAGTGAATGGGAACATACTCTAGACCGGAATCTGAAGAAAGTACTGCTTGATCATTTCCACGAATTTCAAGTCCTTATTATGATTCCTTATTATGAGGAAAAATGTCTAATGATTTAGATTCTCTCATTACTAATCCTGTATGTACTTTAGTGTTCCTAATCCCTCACTAACTTTTGATGGATTGCCTTATGGTTATAAGTTTAAATTATGGTTATAAGTTTAAATTATAGTAATAACTCAAAATATTCTAGTAATGGAATTCCATATCGCGAATCTTTTATTCTTGCCCGCTTCAAGATATGATGACTAATTAAACAATCTCAACCTTGGGGTAAAGAGTTTACACTGCTTATGTTTACTTGAACTTTTTTCTTGTACGTAGGAAATGAGATTTTTTATTTTTACTACAAATTAATAAGCTGTTTTGTTTCACTCATATAGCTATCGAGTTTAACTTACCAATGCGAATACAGAATAAGCAAAGGAAGATAAGCATTCAATGTATTTTAGAGGAAAAAGATCCTATTTTAACGAATCACACGTAGAGATATTGCTAGTACACAAAAAGTTAATGGTATTTCATAACTAATAGATTGAGCAGCCGCTCGTAGACCGCCTGAAAAAGAATATTTATTATTTGAGCTATATCCTGCCATGAGAAGACCAATAGGAGCAATACTTGAAATCGCAATCCATAAAAAAACACCAATACTAAGATCAGCTAAAACAAAACGATATCCCAAAGGGATAACTAAAAAACTTAATAAAACAGATATGACTGCTATAGAGGGACCAATGCTAAATAAAGGAATCTCTCCTCGGGATGGAAGGATATCCTCTTTTAAAAGTAGTTTAGTTCCATCTGCTATAGCTTGAAGCAGTCCCAGGGGGCCAGCATATTCAGGACCAATACGTTGTTGTATCGATGCGGATATTTCTCTTTCTAACCACACAATTACGAGTACTTCTATTGTGATTCCCAGTAGGAGGGCAAAAATGGGTAGAATCCATATAAGTCCGTAGATTTCTTTTAATAATTCCGATTTCGAAAAAGAATTGATAGTTTCTACCTCTACCCTATCTATTATCATTTCAACGATCAACTTCCCCCATAATGATATCTATACTACCTAATATTGTCATGATATCAGCCAATTTCATTTTTTTAACTAGCTGAGGAAGAATTTGCAAATTAATAAAACCCGGTGGACGAATTTTCCATCTCCAGGGGAAAAGACTATCATCTCCTACCAGATAAATTCCTAATTCGCCTTTTGGAGCTTCTACTCTTACATAAAGCTCTTGCTTTGATAATTCAAAATTGGGCGAAGGTTTTTTACCAAGAAATCGATATTCAAAATCATTCCATTCGGGATTCTTTGCTTTCTTAAAGCGTCGGGCTTCTAAATTCTCATAAGGGCCTCCAGGAATTTTCTCTACAGCCTGTTGAATAATTTTTATGGATTCCCTCATTTCACCGACTCGTACTAAATAGCGAGCTAACGAATCTCCTTCTTTTTGCCATTGGACTTTCCAATCGAATTGATTGTAAGACTCATAAGGATCGATTTTACGAAGATCCCATTGTATTCCAGAAGCTCGTAACATTGGTCCCGATAAACCCCAATTTACGGCTTCTTCTCCGCTAATAAAACCGACTCCTTCAACTCGTTCTAAAAAAATAGGATTCTGTGTAATAAGTTGTTGATATTCAACAACTCCTTGTAAAAAATAATCACAGAAATCTAAACATTTATCCATCCATCCATAAGGGAGATCGGCAGCTACCCCTCCGATGCGAAAGTAATTATGCATCATTCGCATACCTGTAGCAGCTTCAAATAGATCATATATCAATTCTCTCTCTCTAAAAATGTAGAAAAAAGGAGTCTGTGCCCCGAGATCCGCCATAAAAGGTCCAAGCCAT